TCGATTCATTTGGCTCTCACGCTCAATTACTTAGGGTAAATTCTCATAGCTTTTTTTATAAATGTAATGAGCCTATCCTCTCTTCTTTATTCATAGTCCAAAAAAATGAAAAAAAAACGAATCTAATGCAAAACTAAAATACTTGGAGGACTCTTCTGACAAAATAAAAAATATGTAATTGTCAGCAAAGTTGTTTCTTTTTTTTTCTTCAGTTCAAATCCAAAAAATTCTTCTTACTTATACATAAGGCATAGGTCGTCGATTCCGCATTGCATAAAAGAGGGAAAATGCCCCATTTTTAGAATAAGCGGTTCAAATCATTTTCTCGAGATGAGTGTTCTATATCGATAAAATATTCATTTTAAAACCATCTCTATATTAACATAGTGGTAGAAAGAGTACCATGCTGCGTCTCGACTTCAAACGGTTTGCTTTAACCATCTTAAGAGCCCCACATTATTGGTTGCTAGAGAATCAAAGTGGATTTGCCAATTAATCACGAAATGCTGTGGTTCTTACATATAATTTCTTAAGAAGTAATTCGCGAGATCATGCACCTTTCTTTCCTAGTTCTAAGGAAAAAAGGTACAGCTGATTGGATTCAGCCTATTCTTGAAATAAACAACTCACACACACTCCCTTTCCAAAAAAGATCAATACACCAATCACTACACTTAGATTTATTGGATTTGTTGCTAAAATATCGGTATTAAATCCGAAACTCCCGGCAGATGGCCAGTGGCCCAAAGAAATGAAAGAATCGGTTACATTTTTCATAGAATCTCCTCTTATAGATAGACTAAAAAATCGACCAGAGTTCTTTTTCTATCACTTTGCCCCTCTTTTTTATTTATTCTTTTTTTTTTTTATCGAGTCAAAAAATAGTCGAGTTATAAAGTATGAACTACCCCTTGATTGTTACAAGACCTCATAAAAAGAGTTTCCCTTGGACTACGAACGGGAAGGATGACAGCGAGTCGGTATGCTAATTCCTCATCTGCAAATCAGCCCTTCCCGTAGGTTATTTTCTTAACGAATAGGGAATTGTAAGAGTGAAATCTTGATCTAATTTTTAAAAGCAAACGACAAGTCCAAGGCAATAAAATAGGAAAAAATATGTATTTTTCCTATTTCTAAGATAAGATTAAACAAAAGGATTCGCAAATAAAAGTGCTAATGCTACAACCAATCCATAAATCGTTAAAGCTTCCATAAAAGCTAGACTAAGCAATAGAGTACCTCGTATTTTTCCCTCTGCCTCGGGCTGTCTCGCGATACCCTCTACGGCTTGACCCGCAGCAGTCCCTTGACCAACTCCAGGTCCAATAGAAGCAAGCCCTACGGCCAATCCAGCAGCAATAACGGAAGCAGCAGAAACCAGTGGATTCATGATAAGTTCCTCGTACCAATAAAAAGAAATGGTTAATGATACAATCAACCAACGAATTATGACTTAATTATTCCATCGATAGGATTTATCCAGTCGAAATAACTAAGAACTTCTAATTTAAGTAAGAATATTATTGAATCATCAGAACTACTTCGATATCTCTTTTTTCGTTTCTATCCACAGAGTTTTTGTGAATCCATACAACTTTCGTTCTTCCATTTCTTGGTTCCGGACTGTTATTTCAATTCTTCCATCTTTTCTTGATTTCATCTGTTTATTCAGCCAATTCACAGCCACAACGATACGAAAGGACTTCTATTGGAACCCACACACAGTAGTAGAGAAAATGAAATATATCTTTAGTTCATATATAACTAGTCAATATCTAATATCACATATACATGTCTTTCTTCCATAACGTAAACCATTAGATTCAATCGGATTCGAGAATCAATCCATTTTTTAGGAATCCCTTTTTTTTTGTAAATTCTTTTCTCCCTTCCGGTTTCTTTATCATTATTCCAACCGAATACAATCTAAATGCGCAAATTAAATTGATTAGGGAGAATTATTGCATAGAACATTATTTGATTGATCTAAGTTCATGCAATTTATTATTTATTAATATTTTCTTTTGGTCAATTGTTGAATAAAATCAACTCTAAAGTAGAATGGTTTCTCCTGTTTTTTATTTAATCACACGTCGTAAACATATATCTTATTCAAATTATGATTTGAATAAGAAGATTGGCTGACCAATATAATAGAAAGTGACTATTCGTCGAGGAAAGGTAGGATATTAAGTGGACGAAAGGAAAATTTTAGGAAAAAGATCTTTTAGATCTCTTTCCTTTTTTTTTACAACTCTCTAATAGCGTAATTTTTGGTTTTTTTGTTCCTATTCCTTTCTATCGTATATAGAGTCTTGTATATTTCTATTCCTTAAGTAAATCATCTTGAGCCGCACATACATTGCTTTGCGCTAAGCTAAAAAAAGGACTATTTCAATGATGACCCTCCATGGATTCACCTATATAAGCCGCGGCTAAAGTTGCAAAAATAAGAGCTTGAATACCACTTGTAAATAATCCAAGGAACATGACAGGGATA